CTATTTGTTCACTGAATTACTCTTCCCTAACTTCCCCTTTTTTGTTTCTTTTTATCTATTTATATTGATAAATAGGAATCAAAACAAAGGAGTTCAGATATACCCAAAAAAGAAAACAAAAGGAAGAAAAATCTTTTGCAAAGAACAGAATAAATCATGATTCTATTCGATACAAGGCGCCACAAGAAAAATATTTTTCTTGTGGCGCCTTGTATCGAATAGAAGATTAAGAAAATGAATAAAAAAGATATAAAGAATAGAAATCTTTTTTTCTTTCATCTTTACCATCCTTGCCTTGAATGAGTTTCAGACATCCCGCAAAGGAAAAAAAGAGTCTAAAAAAAAACAAAAGATCTAGAAATTCATTTCGTACAACTGAACCTTTTCAAATTGTTTCTTTTTCAGAACCAAAAATATTTGTGCTAAAATCACAGATGCCAAGAAGAACAAAAGGCCTTGGACTCGTAGGGGATCTTGAAGCACTATTTCTGCGTCTCCCTGACCAAACCCTCCTACGTTTGGATTACTTGTTAATGGTTGATCAAGCTTGATGGATTCACCTTCTGAAACAAGAAGTTCTGGTCCGGGAGGTATAATATCAACCACTTGGCGTCCATCTGTTGCATCAATTATGGTTATTTCATAACCTCCCTTTTCTTTACGTATTATTCGGCTTACTATACCAGCTGATGTAGCATTATAAACTGTATTGTTACTCTTTCTACCATCAGGATAAATCTGACCCCTTCCTCTGTTCCCACCTACATATATGGGATATTTTAAGAAGTGAACATCTTTTTTCATAGCAGGGTCGGGGGAAAGAATGGGAAAGACGATTTCACTATGTTTCTGACCGGAAACAGGACCTATCACAAGAATATTTTTTTTATTAGGACGATAACACTGAAAAGAAAGATTGCCCATCTTTTCTTTCATTTCGGGAGAAATACGATCAGGGGGGGCTAATTCGAATCCCTCGGGTAAAATAAGAACAGCTCCTACATTTAAAGCTCCCTTTTTACCATTAGAAAGAACTTGTTTCAGTTGCATATCATAAGGAATTCGAACAACTGCTTCAAATACAGTATCAGGAAGTACAGCTTGCGGAACTTCAATATCCACGGGCTTATTAGCTAAATGGCAATTGGCACATACAATTCGACCAGTTGCTTCTCGTGGATTTTCATAACCCTGCTGAGCAAAAATGGGATATGCATTTGAAATAGATGTTCGAGTTATTACATATATCATGATCGATATAGAAATGGATCGAGTCATCTGTTCTTTGAACCAAAAAAAAGTATTTATATTTTGCATAGTCCAATCATTGATCCCGGAATTTATACAATAAATTCGATAGGTAACTAGTAGAATTCCCTATCCACAAGTTTGTCATTGTATTAATTGTACTTAAATAATTGTACTGGAATTTAGTATGAATACCTTTCACTGAAAAGACAGAAGTATAAAGAATAAGTTAGATTGAAAATGATTTCTTTATACAAGAAGAAAAATTGAAAAATTATGATTTGATTGATAGCAAGAGAGTGCTCATTCATTCATTGAATGATAAATTACTACAAGGGAAGGAGATACACGATTTAAAAAATGGAAGATCCAATATTTCACAATTGTATCTAGAATCACGGGAAAAGTGGAAACAAGAACAGATATTATTTGATTGTTCTGGACCAATCCAAAATCGTTGTATATTGAACCAATCATTAGTTCCCAACCATGGGTCGAGTGAAATCCAATCCATAAATCAGTAACTAAAAGAATCGAGAAAGCTTTAATTGTGTCACTTAAGTTATAGAGAAATTCCTGAATCCAAGAATTCAAAATGAAAAGTTCTTCATTACGCAGAATAAAATAACCACTTAGAATAGCGAAACAGATTAGATTTGTCGAGAAATTGAAAATGATATGGAAATGAGATTCATTGTGTCTTTTGACTAATTGTATCGTTTCCTTGTGCATTCCGAGACAAAGCCTTTGTATATGTGTCTCCGAGTACTCCTTTATCATCTCGTCCAACAGAAAGAGTTCTTCAAATTCCATAAATTTTTCTAGAACATTGTTCTCTTGAATATCATTTAAAAGGATTTCGGATTGTCTGGTATTCCACCAATTCAGAAGCCAAGTTTCTAGAAATGAGAGAGAAACCCACCAGGGCAAAAAGAGTATAGACACAAGATATGGTAGGGAAGCCAATGCTTTATTTTTTTTCATTCTGTATCTGTGATGTGAATTGTTAAGAAACCTGTTTTCTTCGTCGATTCTATCTTATTTATGAAGCATGAGTTCTATAACAAGAATGAACCTATAATTTGAACAAGAACAAGGTATCGACCTATTTTTGTGTCAAAATTGAATATTGGAATCTAAAAAGAAGGGCCCTTTTTAAATGAAAAAAAACAGAAGTCAATCTAAATATTCTTGCCAGATTCCAGAGGTATCAATTCGGCAAATTGAAACTAATTTTCTCTTTCTTTCGTCTGAAATAAAAAATCTTATTTTTATTTCAGACGAACCCTACCGGATCCTTTCATTCGTTTATTTTGAATTTCACTGTCTAACCGAAGCGCGGGGGTAGGGTACAATCTGGGTCCTAAAAAGAGGAATCATGGTTTATGAAAACAAAAGACATGTTCAGATATTTTATGAATCTACACTTATTATTAGACTTTTGAATCAATTATTAGTCTAAAGCTGTGCGCGATGCTTATGCGTATACAAATTGGATGTACGAAAAGTTTCTATGTATTAATTATATTAGATTTTAGTACATATACGTCTTCCTGCTTTTTTTATTTTAGATGTATTTTAGATGTATTGAGTACTGCTGCCTCAACGGAACGGGGAAAAGAGCATCTTTTGCTAGACTGAACAGTTTTAAGAAGCTTCAGTAAGGTAATTTGTAAGTACCTTCTATCATGCTGAGATTTATTCTTCAATTCAATTCATTCAATTGAATTGGTACGCACAAGAAAGAGGCCAATTCGGCAACTTTTTGTTCCATTTCGCGTGGAGTCAAATTATCATCAGTATGAGTCAAGGGAATAGCTCCTTGGCCCCTGATTTCCATATAAAGCACACGACTAGGAAAAAGACCCTCTCTCACCTCCATTCTGATTGATTGGATATCTTTCAGAAAGAAACGAAGGAAAATGCGACGATTTCTTCCAGGAAATCCCCAACGAAAAAGACACATTATTCCTTCGTTTCTATCGAATTGGTCATAACCACTACCTACATTCCATGCGATTGTACACCACAAATAAGAACTAATAAATAGACCTGCAATACCATAGAAAGACATAACAATACCTTGTGGGAAAAAAAGAATCTGCTGAGACGGGAATACAGATATCAGATTCCTACCAAGATAACTGGAAGTTCCAACCACTAAGAATCCTAGTGAACCTAAAAAAAGGATACAGGCCCAGCAAAAATTACTTGTTTTTCTAGACCCCGTTATCAGTTCTATCCATATATATTCTGATCGCCAATTCATATTAACATATTAAGTTCATACTATACTATATAACTATATACAGTTGTATTCGATTTGAATTTTGTGTATTTATATAATAACCAAAATGGATTTTACTTTACTTTTATTACCTTTCTTGCTTGATCCCGAAGTAACTTTCAGAAACTATAAACTATAAACTAGCAGCATTCTTACGTGAAACATTAGGAATAATTGGTTAGATATATTGACTTTCTATTTCAAAGATTTGAAAAAAAAAAAAAAAGATTTGCTAATTTGAATCATTTAATTGAATAAGCTATAACCACATATGCATTTATTATGCAGCGACCAACTCTTCCATTTGTTTTCGGAAAGGCCACATATATTCTACCATATTACACTAAAAAAGTATCTCACTGTTGAATTTGGTTTAGAAAATCTTATTTCTTTGAACATAAAGAAATAAAGAAGCCATTGCAATTGATGGAAAGACTAGGCCGACTAAAGGAACAAAAATAGAGGGAAAGTTCAAATCTATCATAGAACGGGTACCTCGATTCCATATTTGTAACTATTCTATATTATAAATAGATCTTATGATAAGTCTATCCATTATAAAGAATATGAAGATATTTCATATGAAGTATATCATAATATTATGATATATATGATATAAGAAATACGTGCTACAACTACAAAGAAGTATACCTATTCTTCTTTCTACACGAATATGTATGAAAATCCACCTTTTCTTTATTTCTAATCTTTATTTAAGGGAAGGAACCCATGTAGCTGAAATAACTCACTCAAAACACCTTTTAAAGGATTACGTGGTACAATTGAGTCGAATAAGCCCTTATCGAATGAATACTCAGCCACTTGTATTCCATCGGGTACTGTCGTTTTCAATGTTTGTTCAATTACTCTTTTACCCGCAAATGCAATGTGGGCATTAGGTTCAGCAATAATGATATCTCCCAACATACCAAAACTTGCTGTAACTCCGCCAGTTGTAGGAGATGTAAGAATTGATACATAGAATAACTTTTTCTTGGATTGATAATCATATGAAGCAGACGATATTTTAGCCATTTGCATCAAGCTCAAACTCCCTTCTTGCATGCGTGCTCCTCCAGAAGCACACACCATAATGAGAGGTAGAGATCTCTTAGTAGCATATTCAATCAAACGGGTAATTTTCTCACCTACAACGGATCCCATACTACCTCCCATAAACTGAAAATCCATAATTCCAATTGCTATGGGAATACTATATAGTTGACCTAAGCCCGTTTGAACAGCTTCAGTTAAACCCGTTTTTTTTTGATAAAAAGAGACGTGATCTATATAGGATTCATCCTCTAAACTAGAGGATTCATCCTCTAAACTAGAGGGTTCATCCTGTAAATTAGAGGGTTCATCCTGTAAATTAGAGGGTTCATCCTGTAAATTAGAGGGTTCATCCTGTAAATTAGAGGGTTCATCCTCTAAACTAGAGGGTTCATCCTCTAAATTAGAGGGTTCATCCGCTAAATTAGAGGGTTCATCCGCTAAATTAGAGGGTTCATCCTCTAAACTAAATTCAATGGGATCGATAGAGACCATATCTTCATCGATAGGCTCCCAAGTGCCAGGATCAATAAAAAATTCGATTCTATCTGAACTACTCATTTTCAAATGATATCCGCAGTATTCACAAATATTCATTTTGGACATAAAAAATTTTTTATAATTTAATCCATAACAATTCTCGCATTGAACCCATAAATCTTTGTATTTTGGAGTTCGATCGAAATCATTAGATCTTTCTGTTCTATTGAAAGAGTTACTATGAGTCTCCAACCTAGTAGTAACTCTTTCAATACTACTTAGACTCCCCGTACAAATGAAACCATAAATGTAACTGCTGATACCACTGTAATTAAGACTGATTTCAAAACGAAGATAACTATCAATGCAACTGGTAATGTGATTATTCCAATTCGATTGAGTATCATACATGGAATAATCATAGTAGTAATTGCTACTAGGATACCCCCAACTAGAAGACAAGATCTCTAGTTCACTCTTAGCATTGTCAATCTCAAAAATATTATTTTCAATATCAAAATAGACAGAATAACTGTCACCATTATTATTGATAACTAAAAAAGTATCATCATAGATCAAACTCCAAATATTCCTGCTATCCAATAAATAATTTATATACTGAATATTACTGAAACTAGAACTGCTACTATCACTACAACTCGGAATATTTTTCTGTGTATCATGTAGAATAGGTTCTTCACTTCCGTCAGTATGCCCGCTAGCATCAAGACTACCCATTGATTGACTTAGTCCACACCTATGTTCCAATTTCTTGTTAGACAACATCGAATTGAACCAACATTTTTCCATAGAGCCTTTCTGTCCCCTAATTGGTGAAATCCTAATACTAATAGATGAATAGTCATTCGATGAATCAAAAAATCATTTTACTTTTTTTTTTCTTTCTTTTGGGGAATTCGGTGAATAATTTCACTACAATTGTAAAACAATTGTAAATGTATAATATTGTATTATTTAGATACTATATTAAGTACTAAGTATTTCTTATATATCTTAATTATTTTCTAGTTTTCTTGAATATTATTGATATCGATATTGATTATGATCAAATCGTTTCCTAAAAAAATAGAAAGAAAAGTTTCTCTTATGTCATGTAAAACTTTCAATTCGCATCAAAAAGATACATAGTTTTTTCTTCCTAGAAATGCAAAATAGATTCTCGTAGAATCTCGTGTCCTATAGACAAATAAAATAAGAAAATAAGTTTCTATTGCATGCAACAGGGAACGAAAAAGACAATATACAGGAGGGGTAGAGATGAAATCATTCTCTTGACTTTGATCTATTAAGGAATATCAAATGATCTACTAATTCCCAGGATCCATAATGAAGCCTATGGCTGCAACAATCAATCATAGAATTGATGAGTTGTTTAGTCTTTGATCTTATTCTTATCTTTTTATGTTTTTCTTTTGTATACACTTGTATATGGTAAGTATTAAGTATAGAATATATAGCCTATATAGTAAGGTCTGTACATATGAAATAGAGATAGATATATACACAAATTACACAAATATCCTCATAGGGTAGGATTACATTCATTCTTTATTCGACCCAATCTCTTTTTTTTTTTTTGGAAAGAGATTGGGCCAAGTTTCATTGCACTAAATTAGGAGTAGGAGAACAAACAGGAATTGCTGAATTATGCGCGTTTATTTTATCTATTTATCTAGCTTATCCACTGGGTCAAACTCAAATTTGATCGCTTTCCATACTTCACAAGCAGCAGCTAGCTCAGGGCTCCATTTGCTAGCTTCACGAATAATCTCATTACCTTCACGAGCAAGATCACGTCCCTCATTACGAGCTTGTACACATGCTTCTAAAGCCACCCGATTTGCTACTGCACCGGGTGCATTTCCCCAAGGATGTCCTAAAGTTCCTCCCCCGAATTGTAGTACGGAGTCATCCCCAAAGATTTCGGTTAAGGCAGGCATATGCCAAACATGGATACCCCCTGAAGCCACGGGCAGAACACCTGGCATAGAGACCCAGTCTTGAGTGAAAAAAATACCACGACTTCGATCTTTTTCAATAAAATCATCACGTAATAAATCAACAAAACCCAAAGTCATCTCACGTTCACCCTCCAGTTTACCTACTACTGTACCAGCATGAATATGATCTCCACCAGACATACGTAATGCTTTAGCTAGTACACGAAAATGCATACCATGATTTTTTTGCCTATCAATAACTGCATGCATTGCGCGATGGATGTGAAGAAGTAGGCCGTTGTCGCGGCAATAATGAGCCAAGCTAGTATTTGCGGTGAACCCCCCAGTTAAATAGTCATGCATGACTATAGGAACTCCCAATTCTCTGGCGAATACCGCTCTTTTTATCATTTCTTCACATGTACCCGCAGTTGCATTCAAGTAATGTCCTTTGATTTCACCCGTTTCGGC